GAGTCAAAATTTAGTACGTGTGTGTTGTCCGCTGGTACAACATATGTCGACAAGACCCATCGCCATGAGACAGCAGACCTCTGGCATGCTCGATTGGCTTATGCCAGCCCTCCCTCCGGTCGCCTGAAGGTGATGATGAAGAGGTTCGTGGCCTTCCTTCTCTATAGATGCGATAAGAGTAGGTCGTATAGGGTGCGCGGGATGCCTATTGATGATCTAATTGGCAAGAGAGATCTGCGGCTGACCTTTTTTCCAGGTTTGCTTGCTGACTGAGTTGCTTTACATTTTTGTTTATTCGCATGGCACTCTGTTTCAGAGCTACTGAAAAACTTTTCTTGCTGTGAAGCAAAAAGGCAAAGAGTCTAGTATACCCTTGAAGTGGGAAGATTTTCGAACTTTCATTGACCGAGCTTTCACCATCTCCGGATGAAGTGGATTCATCTACTCGTATCACGGACTGAACAAGCCAAGGTGAACTCAGCTACCCATTCCATTGGCCACCAAAAAGAGGATGGACATAGCGCTGTTGAGGTGTATGAACCTACCTTATCATAGCGCCCCGATTCAACTCGACTCCGGTGATAATGTTGTGCATAGATAGCGCTTTCTGACGCATCCTTCTGCGTGGAATCTCTTGATCTTGAATGCGGTGTCTACTGATTTGGATGAATGGCTTGAGTGAAAGCCTTGCCGCGGGCTTGTACGCGTCTAGGGCGTGTGCGCTTGAAGTGGGCTTGTGCGATGCCTTTGAAGCTTCAATCCCTCAAGGGACGGGATATGAGAGAACCTTTTTTATGATAGATCTGTTGCGGACGCCTTGATTACTTTTAACTATTTTCTGCCGGGTGAAGACATGCCTACATTGAGTCTGAAAGCCAACGCAGAAGTCGGCTAACCCGAGATTTCTATATATGAACTCAAACGGCGAACTGAAGCAAAGAAAGAAGTTCAGCTTTTCGACAGGTTCCATTCTCTTTTTGATTGATGGCAAAACAAGCATCCTGAAACGCAACCTCAATCTATTTGCCCGAGCACCGTACCCTATATAAGAACAGAAAGAGATTGAAGTTACTTTTCTCCTTTGATATCCGACCTGGTAACCCGTTTCCAAGCATTTCCATCTATGATAGAGGGATCAGTTGGTGCTTCCGGACTCGCTCAAAGAAATGCATTGGATAGATGACCTGGTATTGATAAGGAAGTTAGCATCGGGCACGAAAGACCTAGGGAAGAAAAAATCTTAGTTCCACGGTTATCTTATTGGGAAACCGTATCAAAGCTCCTTGGCAAGTCTACAATCTTAGGACTATATAATAACCTAGCTAGCTTAAATGCCTTAGTAGCGAATTTTATCTTCTTTAAATCGACCGATACCCTTTTAGTAGTGGGTTGGGCTTTGAACAAAGGGAATAAGAACTGTGTGTGGAAGCAAAGCCGAGGCAAACCTTGTTTCTTAGGCAGTTCAATCCTCACATATGAAGTGGGGGTTGCTCCCTTAGGCCGGGACTAGCTATGTGGTAAGTCACTCACACTCTCCTCGAAGCAAGGCCACAGAAACTCTCAGTATTCTAGGGGCCTAGAGACTAACCAGTAAGTCTGATTCTTTTTCTTATTTAGTTGTTCGTCGAACAAAGTCCTAAGGTAAGAACTTCGCGCATAAGATAAAAGTAAGGAAACTTAGGACAAAGATAGTAATATTTAGTAGGGGCATACTTTCTTCCTAAGAAGTGGCTCATCGGTGAAGGATTCCCGCGAAAAGAAAGAGATGGGCTCTTCATGGCTAAAGGTTTTAGCTGCTTTCCTTATCTTAGAAGGAGGGGTATAACCCATAATAGAACGCGGATTCTTGCCTGATAAGGGCTTAGCCTCCTACCCCGAAAGTAGGATTCTTATTTAATTAGCTAGCCGAACAAAGAGAACATATAAGGCATAAAAGAAAGAACAAGTACGCCATCGGGATAAGAAGAAGAGGTCACATCCTCTTGTTATAGGAGGAAGAAAGACTAATAAGTAAGATAAGCGAAGACATATACTCAATCATGCATATGAAAAGAGGCCCTTCGGGGCGGGGAGCTACAGGTCACGTACTCCTGTTAAAGACTAAGACTAACTATTCAGACAGGAAGACTTCAGACAAAGGTTTACCCCGTTCGGGACCCGGACATCCCTCACTCCCCATAAAGCGCGGTTAAGCACTCTATAGACTAGTCAATGCTATCAACAACTACTGGAACAACTAATGAATAAAAGGCAGGAGGTTCCCCACCTAAACGACTTGTTCGCCGATACTAATACCTCGCTTCAAGCGCCCGCCTCATCAAAGCTTTGTTCCTATTCCTTCTAACCGAGGGAAGCTAGAATGCTATAGTTTAGGCATACTTCGTTACTTCGGCTTCCAGAGCTGCGCCCAATGGCGTTCCTAGTAAACCCACTTATTATAATGAGGGCGGCTCAACGGCACACTTATCCCTGTATTCTGGAATTCTGGTCTTAGATGACTCCCCACCTCCCGAACTTCCTGCTCTTTTGCTGTCGAAGAATCTCTCGAAGAAGCTGTCGAACTTGATGGCTTAAGTGTCTGCCTAACCTCTCCTTCTCTATTGACAAAATTCGAAAAATAATAGCCTTTTATGCGGAGGAGAAATCATCTGGATCCCCCAACTCACTCGCCTACTAACATCGAGGAGGATAGACTTCCCACAGCGCTAACGCTCGGTGGCCTTTCTTCTTGTCCCTAGGGTGGGCTGTGAATAGTAAGGTAAATTTATAAGAGCTCTCTACAACGGGAACAACATATCACATCCTCAGGTCCCTAACTCATCTTACCGGCCCATGGAACCGCTGCTTGTGGCCCCTATTTAATTACATCGCTATGCCTCGGATTCGATTCTTCGGAGGTGGATGCCTCCTGTCCGGCCTCGCTTTGAATGACTGCTCGGGACTGCGCTGGACAGATCCTTCTGGGAGAGCGAACGATGCGACGGGTGTGAACTTCTTCTGATCTTACTTATTATCTTAGTCATGTCACCATAGCTTTAGTCTTTCAGAGCCTTATTGTTTTTTTGGAGCTAGGAGACGCGTAACCGCGAGCTGCTTTCCTTCTTTAGATAGCAAGTAGGTAGATTTGGTCGTTGCCTTTCCACCTGTCGTAAGTGTTCCCTGGGTAGAGAACTTATAGTGTAGCCGATTAGGTATGGGACTAATAAGCCCGAGAAGGGAGTGAACGGGCGACGGCTTGCCCCGATAAGTGGGATGCAGGATCCGCAACAGCAGTTATAACATATTTTCCTTGACTTAATGTGAACTAGGGCGGATACCTTGGCCGGATAACTAGGATTCAGATCTTTTCTAAGACAGGTCTCCTGAACGAAGGATTCCCTCGCCTTGAGATTGAAGTGAGCTTTCTGAGACTAAAGACCACAGGATAGGAGACTTGGGAAACTACTTCTTAAACTTGTAAAAGAAGAAAGGTTTGGGAGACAAACCCCAAATGCGCTTTAAAAAGCCTTGTGCCCCATTGATGGAAGTGAGCTTGAAGAGGCGCCTTCTAATAAGTGGGGAAATGTATTCATTTGAGTCAATCTCTTTCCTAAAATCCTTCTTTAGCAAAACAAGATATTAGGTTACGCTGGCAGACTCCCCTGTCCATTTACAGATCAGACTATGTCAACTCAGCCAGTAACAGGGTATTAGGGTTAATTCCAATCAAAAGGAAAGTATAAAGCTCGACCAATAGGGAGAGGAAAGTATAAAGCTCGACCAATAGGGAGAGGAAAGAACAAAGCTCAATCAAGTCGGTTGAAGGAATATTCCAGTCAAAGGCCCAAGGGTAAGTTAACTGCCGCTTATTACTTAGTTTCCTGGCTTAACTCTTGCCGGGCACGGGCAGCAAAACAAGAATCGGTGCCAGAGATGCAGGTTAGCTAAATGCTCTTAACACGCTTACATCGATATCCTTACTTTTAAAGTATAGCATCTCTCTCTCCCATAGGAAGAAAGAAGCACTGTCATAACTCATCTAACAAGTAACCCCCCTACTAATATCCCTTAAGCTAAGAAGCCCGAAGAGGTCACATCCACATGTGAAAGACTAAGACTTTCATTCCTGATTAGCTAACTCTTTAGTAAAAGAAAGAGAAGAAAGACAGCTAATTAGCCTATTAGTCTAATAGCTGTTTATGAACCTCTATCAAGTCTTATGAGCAAAGTCTGGGATGTCGTATCCACCTCTTCTGACTGGGAATAACAAGCCTAGGTGAGCAAGAGGAGCTGAAAGAGAGGGCCTAAAGGCGCCTGCCCTAGTCGGGTAGGACGAGTGTTACCGCATCAAGGCACATATGTTGAATGAATTGGTAACTCATCTGCTTTAAACTGCTTATGTTGCTTTAGTCTCGGAAGTCTTACCTTAGCTGGGGAACTCACTTTGCTTAATTTGTAGTTCTTGTTTGAGACGGCTACAATTACCAAGCTAGCAGGTAAAGCATGATAATACGATTCCTTTTACCGGAGTCTTCTATGAATACTATCCTTGCATAAGCAATTTTACCTGTAAGCCAGCCCTTAAGAGGAGACGTTCAACAGCAAAAGTCTACATGCCTTTGAGCTGGAATATTCCTAATCAGCAGTGGATTCCTAAGATTAAGAATGCAGGTTCGCAGCTAAGCAAGATCAGATGCCTTATTTGAATCTGACTTATTCTATCTCATATAGATGCAAAAGCATGAAAACTCTTTCCCTATGATCCAAGGATCACTGATGGTATCTCACCATGGTCTTTCGTCTCAGAAAGCCCTCTCTTAGCCATCAGGTCAAGCCTTTCAGCGATCAACTAAAGAAACCGACTCCGTAAAGACCTCTTTCCTAAACTTAGAATACGAAGTTAGGGAAAAGGAGGGGGTGTGGTGGTACCAAAAGTACTCCTTGCTGAAGATTCTACTTTCGAAGACGGGGCCTTAGAGCTCATGTTGAGGAAATAGATATGGATTGGTTTACAAAGCTCCGCTACATCGCCTTTAAATAGGTGTTAGATGACTTAAATACCCATTTTTAAGAGGTTGAGTTTGCTACTCCGGCGGTTATCAGACTTCCCTACTTACAGTACAGGCTTGAAAGAATCATAGTTCTCTACTCCGGGCTTTGCTTTAGAGAAGACTTCAATGGCACGCTACTATCTGAAATCGTTGTCACACGCTTCCTCATTTGTATCATATAACGGGAAATTGGTAAACAGGCTGTCACACGGTTTCTGTACCATTTTTGTTACGGGGTACGAAGCATTAAGTGGGGGCGAATTCTTCCTCTTTTGAGAGGAGAGCCCGGGCTTATAGTTAGAGCGTTAGCGCGGAAAGTCTGTCTTTCTTGCTCTTAAGAGAATCTGAAGTCTCAAGCAAAAGCTTTTATAAAGAGTACGCGCCCAATAAAATTAGTTAGAGAGAGAGGACTCAAGATCAGATGGGAAAGCGCTCTTCCTTTCTGTTCCCGTAGCAGCGGCTAAGCGGAGCAAGCCAAATGAAAGTGGGCTTAAAAGCGCGAAGTGAGTTCCAGCATTTGCGAGTAATGGCATAAGCCCTCGTATCACCATGAATGAAAGTCTTAGTCTGTTCTTTCACTATTAGATGGGTAAGCGAAGGGTTAGTCTATCTACGAGCTTTTAGTCTGAGCCCGAGGATGTGACCTCTTGTTCTTACGCTTACGTACTTATAGGCATCTCTTCTTCCTTACTTGCTTTACTAGCACAGGATGGGGCCTTTAAGAGAGGACGGCTACTAGGGCAGCTGGCAAATAAACTCTTTGTTCGGATGGCGGATCTTCGGCCCATGCTGTTATGATTCCAGGTCATGTTTAGGGATTTAGGTCCCTTACTTAAAGGTCAGAAAAGAAGTTGGCCTTCCCCAGGCATTTTCACAGGAGATAGCTCTCCGAAGCTCAGAATAAGATGTGCTACCCGCCCGAAGATAGTTCCCTTATAGGAAGCTAATCCTGCAGACTTGCCAAATAGCTTGGAAAAGCCTATACGATATCAAAGGATATAAGAGGGCACCGCTGTATGTAAACTGGGCGCCTATCACCTCAGAAAGCTAACGAAACATAAGATGAGTGAGCTAGCCCCTCGACCTTCTTGGTTCCTACCCTTTTCAGTCCTCTCTTCTAACACCAGACTCGCTAACAAAGGTAGGAGCTGAGATCAAAGTCTCATTTGCTGATTGAACACCTGCCCTCTAATCGAATAAAGAATCTGGCATGGTTTTCCGACTATAGGCTAGAACTGCGGTTGACTCTTCCCATGCCCTAGGCAGTGACTCCGGTAATAACCAATCCAACTGATCGATCAGTTGAAAAAAAAAGAATAAAGAGCTACATCCCCGCACAAAGAAGCTCAAAGCTGGGCTTCATCCCACTGCGGGATACTCATTTTAGTATCCTTCGCCCTTTGGAGAATCAAAGATACCTGCCCAAATCTATCAACAGCTGGAAGAGCAAACCCCGACAAAGACTGAGCCCCACTCGGGTTCCCTCCCTGTCTCTTGTCTTTGACGGCGTACAATCTTTCTTTCCTCTTTTCAATGTCGACAAGTGCATTTCCCTTCAGCAGCAAATAAGAGAGCGAGCTCGGGAATGTGCTATCGATAGGGGGATCACGGACGAATATCGCTTATCTCAGGTGGATGACTCCATTTCTTTTTTGTCGGATTGCGACGACATGGAAGAAAAATCCAGGCTCCCTTTTCTAAAAAAATAATACCTTTTTTTCTTTCTTGGAAAGGCGGAGACCTGGGAAGCTGTCAAAAGGAGAATTGAAGAATGGGGCGGTGGTGATTTCTTTCCGTGATTGGGTGGAGTCATGGTATAAAGTATACAGGAGGGTGGGGAGTGATTGAAGTTCCAAGAACAGGCTTGGGGATTTAATCTTTCTAATGAAAGCTCGAAGAAGAAAGATTGAATCGGCGTGGAAAGAATGTTGTGTTTCGAGTAGATAGGTTAGCCTGGTAGGAATGAACCCCCTATCTTCTCGGTCGAATTCGAGAATGGGATGGGTTAGCCGTTTTTCTCGGCTACTGGCTAGGGAAGTTTGAGCGAGAGCGGATTGGGGTTTTTGAAAACTACGCAAAGTGTTCTGAGAACAGCATCCTTTGTATCGCCAAGTTAAGCGAAGAGCAGGCTTCGTCAGCCTTTCTTTAACAAACCTCTCCTTTGTTGAGGAATAGAAGAAGAGTAGGAACTTCATGATATCGGAGCATCGCTGTTCAAAGAAGACTGACCTTCCATTCTCGGATTAGGGAATTTTCAAAACCGGCCTTTTTATTGTAATTGTTGCGTGTCTTTCCTGTGTCGGTGTTACGTAGAGTGTATTTATATCTCCTTTGGAAGTTCTAGTTCCATCGTCTGGACTCAGTGGTTCTTAGAGAGGTAGCTTCTTATTATTAAGGTTAAGGAGGGGGGAATCCTATTTTTATTTCTGATCCAAGCTCCAAACATATATATGATCGAGTAAAGCAAGCTTTATTGGTTATTTCCAATCGTGAAGCCTCACAATAGATTTGATTATATTCTACACCCGCCCCCTTCTTTTCTATGGATGAGGCGCGTGCTACCTTCCCGCGAAAAATCTGTAGCTGATGAGGTATTTGACCCCATCCCATGGAATCCAAGCACCGCATTCAATCTCGAGCACTCCTACCGGTGGTAAAGGAAGAGTCTCTTGCCTTGGTCTTTCTCTTAGTGTCGGTGCTGTTCACTCTGATGCCTTAGCTGGTCTTGAAATGCCTATCCCACAATTTTAGTCTCGGAAAGAGCTGTCTGTAACTGAGATGAGTTCGTCTTGCTTCTTGTTTCTCTAGCCCCTCACCGGAAACTGATATAAATGATAGCAAACGTTCGTAATGAGATTGAATAGAGTTTCCAGGAATTTTTAGATACTTTTTAGAAGCTTGATTGGTTATGCCCGATGACTCGAAGGATGATCGGGCTTGGGGTTCAATCTCTCACCAAGCTGTATAGGAAGACGAGCCAACCTAGGTTGATTAGGACCGTAGAAGTTAGTAGGTAGGGCCCCAAAGATGCCTCACATTAGTGGTCCTATAATGGAATCGTGAGGCCGGCAAGCCGCCGGTGAACGCTTCATTCTGTCTCAGTCCCAAGGTAATTACAGCGGACAAATTCATACATATTAGGGAATAACGAGCAACGAATGAATGAGAGGGTGGGGTTACGGCATCATGGATTACTGGATGATAGGCAGCGGACCCAATATAGCTTGTTCGGGCGGCTGGGATGAATGATAGGGATGGCTTATTGAGCTCAGTCGGATGGACTTCTTTGACTGCTTATTCGCCGGCTTCGGGATTGGCTCAAATGTACTCGGCTTGATGCCCCGGCCGCGAGAAGCGAACTGTGCATAACGTTGCCTGCCAGATCATTAAATTAGAGTAGGATTTGGCAACTAGAAGGGAAGGGGGAAAGAGAAAGAATCGGGGTGGGAGAGTCGGGGAAAGGGAAGCCGGGAGACCCCCAATCTTTAATATTGAATGCCCGCCCTAGTCCAGGAATAAGAGAAGTCCAGACTGCTACCTATAGCTTCGTCCGATTAGGTCCCCTACTATTCTTCTCAATCCCAGGGTCTTATTAAGATGATAGAAAGTCCCCAAGATTCCCCAATCCTTGCAGCATCCATAAGAGTCTGATCAAGAGCAGAGTCTTACTACCTCATATTGAATGCCACCCCTATACTGCCATTCAATCAATAATAGCAGGCAACTACCTATTTTTAGATGCCTACACTATTGATAGGCAGCCGGATAGTTCCCTGGATCAATAATATTGGGAATTGTAAGCCCCAGAGACCAATTGTCTAAAAGGCCAACCCAAGGTTTCCGCCTGGGAGGGGGCACTCTCCATCGATCCATTTCTGCAAGCGAGAAGAGTGATCGTTCTTATATATATACGTCATACCAAGAAATGTGCCAGTTGTTAGCTCGATCCCCCAACAGCTTCCCGCTAACTAAAACATTTTTTAACAGCGCATTCGTCTTAGGGCAATTCTTAGAGCCGATCGAGATAGGATAGATAGGACGTTCGAGAAGTAATGCCTCCTAGGATTTCGAGGAAGAATTCATTATTATGCCCGGGCGGTCCTCTGCCGGCACATTGACAAGATTGGAGGTTTCAATCGTCGTATCCGCCCCGGGGCGTCTCAAACGCATGTAGGGGATAGATACGCATCATTTCAGCACTTCCCCGCTGTCAGTTATAGAGGTAGGGGGCCTGTGGAAATACATCGGTTTCTTACTTGTGCAAAGGAACTTTTTCTTGGAAACTTGGACAACTTATAGCGATGTTTGTCCCGCATATCACTAGGTAGATTTCAATCTTTACAAATCGAGTTTCGTCTCAATTCATATTTAGCCGCGAGCAATCTACGTTTGTGATCTCGTATATTTCGCTTCTCCGACATCTTACTGAGTTTCCCCCTCATCTTTTTGCAAAAAGCCGCTCCACGGTGGTAAAGTCTCACCTTGTGTGTTGGAAAAAGCGACAATAGTCACATTGAACCCTCGAATATGTTCGAAGATCTCGAAATGATCTTCAAGTTCTGGGGAGAATTCGCAAAACTCCGTTTCCATCGAGAATTGAATGGAGTTTTCCCGTATTTCGACCGGAGAATCTAACAGAGACATTACTGTCGAGATTCTGACCGAAAAATTAGACATTCCATGCCCTCGGAGAGTACTTTGTCGTGCTAGGTCACTGACATATCCTTTGTCTTTATTTGACCCCAAGAATGGATTGGATTGAAACGACTTTCCTGCCGAACCCCTTTGTGTCTGTATGAATTTCTGACCGCACGGAATCTCCATAGCCAATTTTCCATTTTTTATTAAAAAATCCGAGGGTGCCTTTGGTACTACTCTTATTTCACACGATCCAGGAACTTCCATAACGTTGGCGTGATTCGGTTTGAGCAACGGATCCTGACGTGATACATCTTCGTAATGAAAATGGG